GTTTCATTTTGCTAAATGATATCAATTAAATGGTATATCAATTCTATAAATTGGATATAGCAATAAATAAATCAGCAAAATTCTTTTATTTTAGATAGAAGAAACATTTCTTCTATCTAAAATAAAAGAATGTACCCTTCTATCCAAATCCAATTTGCATCGATAAAATAAATCCAAATTCCAGATTCCAGCAGTAGATGAATAATTGCAAATTTTTGTGTGTACGAGATTAGAATAACTTAAAAATAACTGACATAATTTTTTATTTTTCCTGATCAGAAAAATACATGAAAAAGAAAGGAGGTAGAAAAATTTGTTGATTTATGGTTAAAGAAGAAAAACAAGAAAACAGGGGTTCTGTTGAATTTCAAGTATTCAGTTTCACCAATAAGATACGGAGACTTGCTTCACATTTAGAATTACACAAAAAAGATTTTTCATCGGAAAGAGGTCTACGAAGACTTTTGGGAAAACGTCAACGTTTGCTGGCTTATTTGGCAAAGAAAAATAGAGTACGTTATAAGAAATTAATCAGTCAGTTGGATATTCGGGAGAAGTAATTTAATCGTTCGAATTTTTTTTCTTATTTTATTAGTAGTCTTTTTTATTAGTAGTCTTATAGTAGTCTTAGATTTTGCATTTTGATGAGCCTCGTTTTGAGGAATTCATGGAATAATCCATTTTCATGGAATAAAGAATAAGAACAAGGATACATAACATAAAAAAAAGAATAGATAAGACGATATTCGCCCTCCCCCTACATATTTGATTTCTTCTCCTATACAAAAACCAGCAAGACCTACTCCATTGATAATTCCATCAATGACACCTTTATCAAAAAAATGCGTTAGTTCAGCTAATCTTCTTATACCTAGGATAAAAACCCTAGTATAGAAAAAATCTATATAACCACGATTATATGACCAGCTGTATATGTTTTTTTTTACTTCATTCAAAAAGCTCTTTTTTGGATTCTTTTTTACAAGGGAATTTTGAAAATTCAAATTCTGAAAAAAAGAATAAGCAGATCCATAAAAGATATATGCTATGAATAGACCAAAAATTGCTAAACTTACAGAAGAAATTGCATTAGTGAGAAATTCATATGAATTTATGGAAGAATTTGAATTTTCCTGGAACAAGTTTATTGAAGGAGTTAGCCACTTTGATAATATGGTTAACTCCAATATTCTATTATCTTTTACTCCATTATCAAAATGGATTCCTATGGATCCAATGAACAAAGTAAAAAGTAGTAATATAAGAAGAGGAAATAGCATAGTATTTCCCGTTTCATGAGGATAGACAAAAGTTTTTTTAGCCCCAAAGGGAGTACTAAAGGATCCTATCTTATTTCTTGTATTAGCAGGAATTTTGGGTATATTTTGTGAAAAAAAAGAAACTCCACTCTTCATTGTTGATAAAACAAAATCCCTATTGACTCCTTTGGATATACTTTTTCCCCATAAGGATATTGAATACAACGAACCTTCTTTAGTACTACTGTAATTTTTAAAATGAACACGCAAATACCCATCAAAAGTAAGTAAATATATCCGAAACATATAAAATGCAGTTAATCCTGCAGTAAAAGAGGCTATTATTCCAAAAAAGGGTGAATACAACCAACTATTACTAAGGATTTCATCTTTGGACCAGAAGCAAGCAAGAGGTGGAATACCACAAAGAGAAAGTGTACCACATAAAAAAGTAGTTCTTGTAATTGGAACGTATTTTCTTAAACCACCCATAAGAACCATATTCTGACTTTTATCTGGTGAATATCCAACAAGAGGTTCCATTGAATGAATAACGGATCCGGATCCTAAGAACAATAAAGCTTTCGAATAAGCATGAGTGATCAAATGGAATAAAGCAGCTTGATAAGAACCTATACCTAGAGCTAACATCATATAACCCAATTGAGACATTGTGGAATAGGCTAAGCTTCTTTTAATATCTCTCTGAGCAAGAGCTAAAGTGGCTCCTAAGAAGAGTGTTATTGTACCTACTAAAGAAATGAAACTCATTATCAAGGGTAGGGATATGAAAAGAGGAAGAAGTCTAGCTAGAAGAAAAATCCCCGCAGCAACCATAGTTGCTGCGTGTATAAGAGCCGAAATGGGAGTGGGTCCTTCCATAGCATCAGGTAACCATACGTGAAGAGGAAATTGTGCAGATTTTGCAACTGCCCCAAGGAATAATAAAAAAGCACACAAAGTAGTAAGTAAGGAATTAATCCCATTATTAGGAATCCAGTTATTAGCTATTTTGAACAAATCCCGAAACTCCAAACTACCCGTTATCCAAAAAAAACCTAAAATTCCTAATAACAGACCAAAATCCCCTACACGATTAGTTACAAAAGCTTTTTGACAAGCACTCGCTGCAATTGGCCGCGTAAACCAAAAGCCTATCAATAAATAGGAACACATTCCGACAAGTTCCCAAAAAAAATAAATTTGTATCAAATTGGAACTAGTAACCAATCCCAACATGGAAGTATTAAAAAAACTTATATAAACAAAAAATCTCAAATATCCTTCATCGTGAGACATATAATCGTCACTATAAATAAGAACTAAGATTCCTACAGTAGTAATTAGTATTAACATAATAGACGTAAGGGGGTCGACCAAGTATCCAAATTCTAAGGAAAAATCATTATTGATGGTCCAAGACCATAGATATTGATAGATAGAACTTCCATTTATTTGTTGAATAGACAGGTGAAGTGAGAATACCATAGCTATACTTAAGAGTAAAATACTAGGAAAAGCCCATATGCGACGAAGATTTTTTGTTGCTGTGGGAATAAGAAAAAGTCCAAATCCCATTGACATAATAACTGGAAGTGGGAGAAGAGGAATTACCCAGGCATATTGATATGTATGTTCCATAAGAAAAGAAATAGCAATTTTGAGTTTAAATTTATAGTTCAATTTTTCTATAAAATAAAATTGTTTCCGATTCACCAAACCTATTCTTATCTCTTTCTAAAGGAATTAAAAAAACAAAATAAGAAAAAGAAAAAATACTGGAATTCTGGATTTTTCAAATTTCTCTCATTAAAATATTCCAAAATTAAGAATGGGTTTAGCTACTTAAATTCAAAAAGTGAATCAAAGAATTTTCGGTATCTAGTTATTAGTTAAAAAAAAATATTTATTAAAATACAAAAAAAGATTGAATAATTTCACTTTCTAATCATTTTTGTATTTCTTTCTGTTAAAATAAAAGAGCTCTGTTGTTTCGTAATTGATTGATTGAATTCCAAAGAAAACCTATATTTATAGGAAATTCTAAAATATTGCTTATTTCATATAAAATAAAAGGAAATCCTAATGACTAGAATTCTCTAAGTTTTAGAATGTCTTGTTTAAGAGACTAAGTATTTTTTTTATTGGAATTCAATTATGGAATAGCTTTCTGAACTTAATTAACTATTTGAATTGAATTTTTTTTACCCTCCTTCTTTTTATGTCCCCCTCTTATATGAAGGTTTATCCCCCATACCATATATTTATATATGGAGTATATTTGATATATAAATTGATTTAAATAGAAAATCTTAAAAAACTCTTGTCTTATCCACATTAGATAAAATGAACTAAAGAAGAATTTAGAATTTAAGTATCTTTCAGTATCATTTAAGTATCTTTCAGTATCTAAGTATAAATACTAAGAAAAAACAGAAAGAAGGATTGATTTGCGGCAATAGATGTCTTTCACATACAACTAGAAAAAAGTAATTCCCTTTTTGAATGGCAGTTCCAAAAAAACGTACTTCGATGTCAAAAAAGCGTATTCGTAAAAATCTTTGGAAAAAAAAGACTTATTTTTCCATAGTACAATCTTATTCTTTAGCAAAATCAAGATCATTTTCTAGCGTCAACGAGCATCCAAAACCAAAAGGTTTTTCTGGGCAACAAGCAAACAAATAATAAGATTTTGAAATAATCTGAATTGAACTATCCAAAAGAAATTCCAATTATTTAATATGAATGAATAATTCGGATTAATTAATAAATGTACTTTTTTGTGTCGAATTCCTCGGTACAATATTCTTAGAACGAATCCCTCCATTATCATTATATAGAACAAAAGTTTTTGGTATATTGTGTCCTCAGTATTCTTTTCCTATCAAAGAACTTTTTTTTATTTATAATAGAATCCTCATAAAAACGAGGATTCTATTATAAAAAGTAGACTATTCTTGCAATAGGACTTACAACCTCTACCTAATCTTATCCAAAATTCCCATATAAATGGGTTTAGGACTGGTACATCATATTAATAAGAGTGTAAAGGCTTTCATTCTATAAATTTTTCTAAAATACAAAATGCATTTCATTGTAGTTAATGATGAACTTCTAATGTTCCTAAATTCTATGGCCTCTCCAAGTCTCGACGATTCACGAGAAAATAACTATTATTCTTTTAAGTTAACTATTATTTTTAATTAGCCGCCATGGTGAAATTGGTAGACACGCTGCTCTTAGGAAGCAGTGCTCAAGCATCTCGGTTCGAATCCGAGTGGCGGCATTCTCGAAAAAGAATACAATAAATTAGAAAATGGATTCAATTCGAAATTTCCAATTTTGTAATGGGACCTTATCGTTATGCTATTTGCAACTTTAGAACATATACTAACTCATATCTCTTTCTCAACCATTTCAATTGTGATTACGATTCATTTGATAACCTTATTAGTTCGTGAACTTAGGGGATTACGTGATTCGTCAGAAAAAGGAATGATAGCTACTTTTTTCTCTATAACAGGATTTTTAGTCTCTCGTTGGGTTTCTTCGGGACATTTTCCATTAAGTAATTTATATGAGTCATTGATCTTCCTTTCATGGACTCTGTATATTCTTCATACTATTCCTAAGATACAGAACTCGAAAAATGATTTAAGCACAATAACTACGCCAAGTACTATTTTAACGCAAGGCTTTGCCACGTCGGGTCTTTTAACTGAAATGCATCAATCCACAATACTAGTACCTGCTCTACAATCTCAGTGGTTAATGATGCATGTCAGTATGATGTTACTAAGCTATGCAACTCTTTTGTGCGGATCCTTATTATCCGCCGCTCTTCTAATCATTAGATTTCGAAATTCTTTCGATTTCTTTTCACTAAAGAAAAATGTTTTTCTTAAAACATTTTTCTTTAGTGAGATTGAATATTTATATGCAAAAAGAAGTGCTTTTAAAAACACCTCTTTTCCCGTATTTCCAAATTATTACAAATATCAATTAACTGAGCGTTTGGATTCTTGGAGTTATCGTGTCATTAGTCTAGGGTTTACTCTTTTAACCGTGGGTATTCTTTGTGGAGCAGTATGGGCTAATGAGGCATGGGGATCCTATTGGAATTGGGATCCTAAGGAAACTTGGGCATTTATTACCTGGACCATATTTGCAATATATTTACATAGTAGAACAAATCAAAATTGGAAGGGTACGAATTCCGCACTTGTAGCTTCGATAGGATTTCTTATAATTTGGATCTGCTATTTTGGTATCAATCTGTTAGGAATAGGTTTACATAGTTACGGTTCATTTACATTACCATCTAAATAATTACATAACATAAAACCTTCAGGTTTTTTCCTTTTTTGTTTGATTTGAGAACCCTTTGAAAAGACGTTCAAGGGGTTCTCAAAAATTCGAGATAGATCTAATTAGACTTTTTTACTTTTTTCTGAATTTTTTATTTTTCCACTCTGGAATATAGAGCGGACTGGTTAAAAAAAGAAAATCCTATTTAGTATAATAATTGGATAATAGAACCTCTACCCTATCAACGGATAGAGAGAGAACAAAATCTGGATAAATACCAATTCCTATTACTGGTAAAAAGATACAGATTAAAAGAAAGAGTTCCCGTGGTCCAGAATCTACAAAATTTTTGTTTGGAACATGAAATAGCTTGTATCCATAGAACATCTGGCGTAACATAGATAATAAATAAATAGGAGTTAATATCATTCCTATTGCCATTACAAAAGTAATTAGCATTTTTGGCATTAACATAAATTTAGGACTAGTAATTAGTCCAAAAAATACTACTAATTCTGCAACAAAACCGCTCATTCCCGGCAAGGCAAGAGAAGCCATTGAAAAGCTACTAAACATGGTAAAAATTTTTGGCATTGGGATAGATATTCCCCCCAGTTCTTCGAGATAAACAAGACGCATTCTATCACAAGCCGTTCCCGCCAAGAAAAAAAGTGTAGCACCAATAAATCCATGAGATAATATTTGTAAAATAGCTCCATTTAGTCCAATGTTGGTTATGGAACCAATTCCTATAATTATGAAACCCATGTGAGATACGGAGGAGTAGGCTATTCTTTTTTTGAAATTTCGTTGACCCAGAGAAGTTGAAGCTGCATAGATTATTTGCACCGCTCCTATTATTACCAACCAGGGGGAAAATAGATAATGAGCATGCGGTAACAATTCCATATTGACCCGAATCAATCCGTATGCTCCCATCTTTAATAGAATTCCGGCTAAAAGCATACATGTACTGTAATGTGCTTCCCCATGGGTATCTGGTAACCACGTATGTAAAGGTATAATCGGCAATTTGACAGCATAAGCAATAAGGAAGCCAAAATACAGTAGTATTTCTAATGTTGTAGGGTATGATTGATTAATCAATCTTTCTAAATCTAATCCGGGTTCATTGGAACCATATAATCCCATACCCAGAACTCCAATTAAGAAAAAAATGGAACCGCCTGCAGTATACAAAATAAACTTGGTAGCTGAATACAGACGCCTCTTTCCCCCCCACATGGATAAAAGTAAGTAAACAGGAATTAATTCTAACTCCCACATGATAAAAAAAAGTAAAAGGTCTCGTGAAGAAAATAATCCTATTTGACCGCTATACATTGCTAGCATCAGGAAATAGAATAATTGTGAATTCCGAGTAATCGGCCAAGCCGCTAAAGTAGCTAAAGTAGTGATAAATCCCGTCAATAAAATAGATCCTAACGAAAGTCCATCGATTCCCAATCTCCAGTGGAAATCGAAAACATCTATCCATTTAGAATCCTCCTTTAATTGGATTAAGGGATCCTCCAATTGGAAATGATAACAGAATGCATAAGTCATTAGAAGGAATTCTAATAAACAAATAGCTATAGTATACCACCTAACGATTTTATTTCCTTTATGAGGTAAAAAGAAAATTAATGAACCTGCAAATATCGGCAAAACAACAAGTATTGTTAACCAAGGAAAATAACTCATGATAAAGTAATAAAGACAAGATACGTTTTGACCAGAAAAGCCCATGCTCGATTATTTCGAGCACAGGCTTCTTCGGTAAAGAGGAATCAGACGATTCAAGTGTAGTTTTTTGTAACGTATCAATAAGATAGAGCCATGCTGCGGGTTGTTTCAGGCCCTAAATAAACGCGGACACTTAAAAAATCCGTTGGGCAGGCGGATTCGCATCTCTTACAACCCACACAATCTTCGGTTCTCGGCGCGGAAGCAATTTGCTTGGCTTTACATCCATCCCAAGGTATCATTTCTAATACATCTGTTGGACAAGCTCGTACGCATTGAGTGCATCCTATACATGTATCATAAATTTTTACAGAATGTGACATTGGATCTCTAAATTTCCCTTTTCAACATAAAAATTTTCGATCTGGTAAAAATGAAATTAGTACTATATAAATTAGATGTATTGTAGACACCAGACGAAGCAATGGTTTATCCAAACTTTAACAAATAATGCAATATATTTCGTAATCTGTTTGTGAGAAAGCGTGAAAAGAGCCAAGAGACTTGAATTTAAGGCTTCAACAGTCATAATTATACGAATTCTACATACTAATTCGAATTAGCCAATAAATTGGCTATCATCTTTTCAATATAAATTATTGCAATATTCAAATTGCAATATCAATGAATTGCAAAAATGCAATATTCAATAAGTAAAAAACAATACTCTGAAATAACCTACTCAAAAAATGGATATTATTAAACACTAATAAGAAAATAAGATTAGATTTCTATTCATCTTAATGTTTCTTATTATTATATATGCGCCTTTGTTTAGAGGATTCTATGTCTAATTATTCAAAAAATTGGATTGATTGATACGAGTTGATTTCCTGTTACGATGGATGGAAGAAAGAATGGATAGTCCAATAGCTGCTTCAGCAGCCGCAAGGGCTATAACAAAAATTGCGAAAATGTCTCCTTTTAATTGGCGACTATCAAATAGATCAGAAAATGTTACGAGATTTAGATTAATTGAATTCAGTATAAGTTCAAGACATATTAGAGCTCTAACCATGTTTCGGCTTGTGATCAATCCATAGATACCAATCGAAAATAAATAGACACTCAAAAAAAGTACATGCTCAAACATCATTAACTAACTCCTTATCAATCTCGATTCATTTCAATATGAGGACAAGAATTGAACCGATTCAATTAATTAGAATAGAACAATTACACAACAAAAGAGAAAAGAAGGTATTTGTTGTGTTGGCAGTAGATGGGTTTTACTAAATCAAAATTGTGATTCTTTAGTTATTTATTTTATATTTGAAATTCTAAGAATTTTGACTCATTCTAAGTATTTCTTATTGTCGAGCCATAGTAATTGCACCTATTAAAGAAACTAGAAGAATTAGGGAAATGAGTTCAAACGGAAGATAAAAATCGGTTGCTAAATGAATCCCAATTTGTTGAACGTTATTTATGAGACCCTGTTCTACTATTTGGTTTGATCTTGTAGTCCAAAGAATTCCATACCACGACGTATCTGGGATAGTAGTCATTAGTGAAAAAGGAATAGTTATACAAAGGAGTAAAGTAAACCCATCTCCAATCGTCCAATAATTCTTATCTTTAGACCACTCTGAGCCATTTACAAACATTACTGCAAATATGATCAAGATATTTATGGCTCCCACATAAATAAGAAGTTGTGCGACAGCTACAAAGTAGGAATTTAATAAAAAATAGAATAAGGATATACAAACAAGAACTAATCCCAGCGAAAAGGCAGAATAAATTGGGTTGGTAAGTAATACTACTCCTAGACCTCCTAGTAGAAGAACAAATCCCCCAAATAGCACAAGAATCTCATGTATTGGTCCAGGTAAATCCATTATGGATAAGAAGAAATTTCTAGTATAAAATTTTTCATGAACTGACTAAAACTAAAAGATTCAAGGAAGGAAAAAGGTATTAGAATATTTTTTTGTATATGCATATAAGTTGTTAAGCAGTAGTTATTCTTTTTTCGTTAGAGTTAGTAAAAATAGATTTTTCTAATAAAAAAAATCCTAATACCTAGTAATCTGTAATCGTTCTTGAATTCCAAGATTTTTCTTCGTCTATTTTACTTTGAGGCGAATTCCTAATTGTTTGAATTGTGTAATCTCCCATTATGGAGATTGGTAACCGACTCAAAGCAATTTGATTGTAATTCAATTCATGACGATCATAAGTAGAAAGTTCATATTCTTCAGTCATTGATAAACAATTTGTGGGACAGTATTCAACACAGTTACCACAAAATATACAAACTCCGAAATCAATACTATAATTAAGCAATTGTTTTCTTTTAATATCCTTTTCAAATTTCCAATCCACAAGGGGTAGATCTATCGGGCATACGCGAACACATACTTCACAAGCAATGCATTTATCAAATTCAAAGTGTATTCGCCCCCGGAAACGCTCCGATGTAATTGATTTTTCATAAGGGTAGTGAATCGTTATAGGTAAACGATTTGTGTGGGATAAGGTAATTATTAAACCTTGACCAATGTATCTTGCGGCGCGTATTGTTTGTTGACCATAACTAATGAACCCAGTTAGCATAGGGAACATATTCTAAATCTATATATGAAAAAGGTATGTTTCTTTCTCTTGTTTGAGAGAACTTTTGTGTTGAAAATATTCTTACTGTTATTGTATTCTTATTTATAGTGAAACTAGTTGGGAAGAAGTTGTTAATAAGAGATTGCCCAGAGAAATAGGTAAAAGAAATTTCCATCCAAGATTTAATAACTGATCCATTCTCATCCTGGGTAAAGTCCATCTTATTGTGATAGAAATGAAGAGAAATAAATAAGCTTTAGTTAATGTAATAAAGATACCTATTACCATTTCTAAAATTCCAATTATTTTATTCATTTGGAAAAATCCAAAAAAGGATATATAGGGAATAGAGAAATTCCACCCGCCTAAGTATAGAACAGTTACAAATAAAGAGGAAACTAATAAATTTAGGTAAGAAACAAGATAAAATAAACCATATTTAATACCAGAATATTCGGTTTGATAACCTGCTACTAATTCTTCTTCTGCTTCTGGTAAATCAAAGGGTAATCTTTCACATTCTGCTAAAGAAGAAATTAGAAAAACTAGAAAACCTATAGGCTGACGCCAAAGATTCCATCCAAAAAAACCATATTTGGACTGTGCTTCAACTATATCAACTGTACTTGAACTATTAGATAATCATAGTCGATGATAACATCACAGTTCCCACCGCTATTCCAAAACCGTACATGAAACCTTAGCTTCATACGGCTCCTCTATGATCAGAAAAAAGGAAAGGATTGTTTCGTTTCGGTATTATCCCCTGGGCATAGATAGAATTAGGTAAGATAAAATTGATTGGAAAGCCCAAAATTAGACCAAAGCAATTACGTCTGCTAGAATAACAAAAAAGCGCTTCTGAATTGATCTCATCCTTTATATAATATAATTTATCTTTGTTCGGTAATAACTTAATATTGGAATAAATCACTCATTATAGCAATTAATAAATGGAAAGAATTTTAGTTCATGAGGAATTCTGTATGAATAGGGATAAAGGAAGGAAAGAATAAATAAAGATCCTTTTTTGTATTCCATATCTTTTGTCCTATTCTTCTTTCCCCGGGAGGGGTATACTTAAAAAAAAGAATAAAGGGTTAATTCGTTCTTGATAGCCATTTCCTTAACAAGTGAATGGGAACATACTCTAGACCGGAATCTGAAGAAAGTACTGCTTGATCATTTCCACCAATTTCAAGTCCTTATTATGATTCCTTTTATGAGGAAAAATGTCTAATGATTTAGATTCTCTCATTACTAATCCTGTATATACTTTAGTGTTCCTAATCCCTCACTAACTTTTGATGGATTGCCTTATGGTTATAAGTTTAAATTATACTAATAACTCAAAATATTCTAGTAATGGAATTCCATATCGCGAATCCTTTATTCTTTCCCGCTTCAAGATATGAGACTAATTAAACAATCTCAACCTTGGGGTAAAGGGTTTACACTGCTTATGTTTACTTGAACTTTTTTCTTGTACGTAGGAAATGAGATTTTTTATTTTTACTACAAATTAATAAGCTGTTTTGTTTCACTCATATAGCTATCGAGTTTAACTTACCAACGCGAATACAGAATAAGCAAAGGAAGATAAGCATTCAATGTATTTTAGAGGAAAAAGATCCTATTTTAACGAATCACACGTAGAGATATTGCTAGTACACAAAAAGTTAATGGTATTTCATAACTAATAGATTGAGCAGCCGCTCGTAGACCACCTGAAAAAGAATATTTATTATTTGAGCTATATCCTGCCATGAGAAGACCAATAGGAGCAATACTTGAAATTGCAATCCATAAAAAAACACCAATACTAAGATCAGCTAAAACAAAACGATATCCCAAAGGGATAACTAAAAAACTTAATAAAATGGATATGACTGCTATAGAGGGACCAATGCTAAATAAAGGAATCTCTCCTCGGGATGGGAGGATATCCTCTTTTAAAAGTAGTTTAGTTCCATCTGCTATAGCTTGAAGCAGTCCCAGGGGGCCAGCATATTCAGGACCAATACGTTGTTGTATCGATGCTGATATTTCTCTTTCTAACCACACAATTACGAGTACTTCTATTGTGATTCCCAGTAGGAGGGCCAAAATGGGTAGAATCCATATAAGTCCGTAGATTTCTTTTAATAATTCCGATTTCGAAAAAGAATTGATAGTTTCTACCTCTACCCTATCTATTATCATTTCAACGATCAACTTCCCCCATAATGATATCTATACTACCTAATATTGTCATGATATCAGCCAATTTCATTTTTTTAACTAGCTGAGGAAGAATTTGCAAATTAATAAAACCTGGTGGACGAATTTTCCATCTCCAGGGGAAAAGACTATCATCTCCTACCAGATAAATTCCTAATTCGCCTTTTGGAGCTTCTACTCTTACATAAAGCTCTTGCTTTGATAATTCAAAATTGGGCGAAGGTTTTTTACCAAGAAATCGATATTCAAAATCATTCCATTCGGGATTCTTTGCTTTCTTAAAGCGTCGGGCTTCTAAATTCTCATAAGGTCCTCCAGGAATTTTCTCTACAGCCTGTTGAATAATTTTTATGGATTCCCTCATTTCACCGACTCGTACTAAATAGCGAGCTAACGAATCTCCTTCTTTTTGCCATTGGACTTTCCAATCGAATTGATTGTAAGACTCATAAGGATCGATTTTACGAAGATCCCATTGTATTCCAGAAGCTCGTAACATTGGTCCCGATAAGCCCCAATTTACAGCTTCTTCTCCGCTAATAAAACCGACTCCTTCAACTCGTTCTAAAAAAATAGGATTCTGTGTAATAAGTTGTTGATATTCAACAACTCCTTGTAAAAAATAATCACAGAAATCTAAACATTTATCCATCCATCCATAAGGGAGATCGGCAGCTACCCCTCCGATGCGAAAGTAATTATGCATCATTCGCATACCTGTAGCAGCTTCAAATAGATCATATATCAATTCTCTCTCTCTAAAAATGTAGAAAAAAGGAGTCTGTGCCCCGAGATCCGCCATAAAAGGTCCAAGCCATAACAAATGAGAAGCTATACGGCTCAATTCTAACATAATTACTCTAATATAGCTGGCTCTTTGGGGTATTTGAATATTCTCCAAGAATTCTGGTGCATTTACCGTTATTGCTTCTGTAAACATAGTAGCTAAATAATCCCATCGTGTTACATAAGGCAAGTATTGTATAATACTTCTGTTTTCCGCAATTTTTTCCATTCCTCTGTGTAAATACCCTAATATGGGTTCGCAATCAATAACATCTTCACCATCGAGAGTAACAATCAGTCGAAGAACACCATGCATTGATGGGTGTTGAGGACCCATATTGACTATCATGAGATCTTTTCTTTTAAGCGATAGACTCATATCCTTGTTCTTATTCTTTATTCCATGAAAATGGATTATTCCATGAATTCCTCAAAACGAGGCTCATCAAAATGCAAAATCTAAGACTACTATAAGACTACTAATAAAAAAGACTACTAATAAAATAAGAAAAAAAATTCGAACGATTAAATTACTTCTCCCGAATATCCAACTGACTGATTAATTTCTTATAACGTACTCTATTTTTCTTTGCCAAATAAGCCAGCAAACGTTGACGTTTTCCCAAAAGTCTTCGTAGACCTCTTTCCGATGAAAAATCTTTTTTGTGTAATTCTAAATGTGAAGCAAGTCTCCGTATCTTATTGGTGAAACTGAATACTTGAAATTCAACAGAACCCCTGTTTTCTTGTTTTTCTTCTTTAACCATAAATCAACAAATTTTTCTACCTCCTTTCTTTTTCATGTATTTTTCTGATCAGGAAAAATAAAAAATTATGTCAGTTATTTTTAAGTTATTCTAATCTCGTACACACAAAAATTTGCAATTATTCATCTACTGCTGGAATCTGGAATTTGGATTTATTTTATCGATGCAAATTGGATTTGGATAGAAGGGTACATTCTTTTATTTTAGATAGAAGAAATGTTTCTTCTATCTAAAATAAAAGAATTTTGCTGATTTATTTATTGCTATATCCAATTTATAGAATTGATATACCATTTAATTGATATCATTTAGCAAAATGAAACACAGCATATGCATCCATCTTTGGGCTCGAGAATTTCACGGGATAGAGATATAGTATAAGAAATAGGCTATTAAGTAACTCTAAATGAATTGTGGATACATCTGTATCCTTAACATACTGAAACGACTGCCATTATTCGTATCAAACCAATAGCGATTCATAAAAGCTAAATCTTGTAATCAATGGTGGGCCAATAATGAATTTTTTTGCATATGTATTAAGACGCTTGGTCTGATTTCGAAATTGTCCAGAGTTTTTTATGTTGTTTTCATTGCAAAATGATGGATCTCCTTCCGTAACTTTCCAATTACGAGTACGAGAATTGAAAGACATGAAAATTCTCAATTCTCTACGGCGTCTAGGAGATAGATCGAATATTTTCAGGAACAAGAAAATCAGAAGAATCTTTTTCTCTATTCACTACCATTCCACGTCTTCGACTTCTATTAGTTTCTTTTCTTCTTTAATGCAATAGCTATAGTTTGATATAGAATCCATTTCTCAAAGTAATGGAAACCATTCTCTTATAGGAAATGGTTCGAAAATCGCTATTCCACCTTTTAGGTTTAGGTATCGTGAAAAGTGATACCTGTGAAGATCGTGCATTTCAGTCACATTCAGATCCGTTTTTCGAGTCCATGATATAACCAAATTGGATGGATCTTCCACCCGTTTAGCTAAGAAAGAATAGATGCAGAGGTGGATAATAGATCGATATGAAGATCATGAGCTGCCCCATAATGAAACCGCCAGTAGTCGCGAATATCTCCTTCTTCCCTAACCCAAGATTGGAGAAAGAAGATCTAAGAGGGACCTATGGAGAATGTGGTCAGAAATCCATAATAGAGTCCGACCACAACGACCGAATTAATTATCCTCATCGAGAAACTTAGACTACTTTAGACTACTTAAGTAGAAAAGATTTGAAAATCATGGCATGGGTCTCCTTTTTTTCTTTCTTTAGAGTTTTCTATATGCACAATTTCTCGATGTTTCGATGAGAATTTCTTGACTTTCCATATATAGAAAGAGA